TTTGTGTATCTTGGTCTTCCTAACCATCCACTCATTTTTTGTTTCAAAAACCTCCCGTTGTGGAAATCCATCTATGGTAATAGACAGTAAAAACTCCATAGAGTTGGTCTTTTGAACCCGCTTCAAGCTATCATGACAATTCACGAATCTTGGGGTAAACAATCTCTCTTGCTTATGTTTACTTTTTTCACCATTTGATTCTTGTACATAGGAAATGAGACTCAACTTTTTTACTGCAAATTTAGAAGCCGTTTTCTTTCACTCATATAACTATCTGGTTTAGTTCATCAACTCAAATGCTGAAGAAAAATCAAAATATATATAGTCAATCAAATCTTTTTATCCTTGTTTCTAGAAAGAAAAGAATTTTGATAAATTTTAGGTCTCACCGAATCACACGTAGAGATATTGATAACACACATAGAGCTAATGGTATTTCATAACTAATTGATTGAGCAGCTGCCCGTAGACCACCTAAAAAGGAATATTTATTATTTGATCCATACCCCGACATAAGAAGTCCAACGGGAGCAATACTTGAAATGGCAATCCAAAAAAAAACACCAATACTAAGATCGGCTAGAACAAGGTGATCACCAAAAGGAATTACTGAATAACTTAGAAAGATAGATATTACTGCTATGGATGGCCCAATACTGAATAAACGAGTATCTCCTGTAGATGGAATAAGGTTCTCTTTCAAAAGTAGTTTTGTCCCATCTGCTAGAGCTTGAAGAATTCCTAAAGGGCCGGCATATTCAGGCCCGATACGTTGTTGTATTCCTGCAGATATTTCTCTTTCTAACCAAACAATTACTAGTACACCTATTGTGATTCCTAATACAAGAGTCACAATAGGGACAAGCATCCATATGATCCCATAGACTTCTTTTAAGGATTCCAATTTGGAAAAAGAATTGATAGTCTCTATTTCTGTTGTATCAATTATCATTTCAACGATCAACTTCTCCCATAATGATATCTATGCTACCTAGTATTGTCATAATATCAGCCAATTTCATTCTTTTAACTAACTGAGGAAGAATTTGCAAATTGATAAAACCTGGTGGGCGAATTTTCCATCTCCAAGGAAAAACGCTCTGGTCTCCTATCAGAAAAATCCCCAATTCTCCTTTTGGGGCTTCAACTCTCACATAAAGTTCTTGTTTCGACAATTCAAAAGTTGGAGAAGGCTTTTTACTAATAAACCGATATTCAAAATCATTCCATTCAGGATCTTTTAATCTGTCAAAACGTCGCATTTCTAAATTTTCGTAAGGCCCTCCTGGAATTCCTTCCAGAGCCTGTTGAATAATCTTTATGGATTCTGTCATTTCACCGATTCGTACTAAATAACGAGCTAATGAATCCCCTTCTCGTTGCCATTGAACCTGCCAATCAAATTCGTCGTAAGACTCATAATGATCAACTTTACGAAGATCCCATTCTATTCCGGAAGCTCGTAGCATTGGTCCCGATAAACCCCAATTTACTGCCTCGTCTCTCCCAATAATGCCTACGCCTTCAACTCGTTCTAAAAAAATAGGATTCCGGGTAATAAGTTTTTGATACTCAGCAACCCCTGTTAAAAAATAATCGCAAAAATCCAAACATTTATCTATCCAGCCATAGGGTAGATCGGCAGCCACTCCTCCAATACGAAAATAATTATGCATCATTCGCATACCGGTGGCAGCTTCGAATAGGTCATATATCAATTCTCTTTCTCGAAAAATATAGAAGAAAGGGGTCTGTGCACCAATATCCGCCATAAAAGGACCGAGCCATAACAAATGAGAAGCTATCCGACTCAACTCCAACATAATGACTCTGATATAGCTAGCCCTTTTAGGTACTTGAATATTGCCTAATTGTTCGGGTCCATTTATGGTTATTGCTTCTGTGAACATAGTAGCTAAATAATCCCAACGTGTTACATAAGGCAAATATTGTATAATTGTTCGGTTTTCCGCAATTTTCTCCATCCCTCTATGTAAATAACCCAATATTGGTTCGCAGTCGACAACATCTTCACCATCTAGAGTAACGATGAGTCGAAGAACACCGTGCATTGATGGGTGCTGAGGCCCCATATTGACTATCATGAGGTCTTTTCTTGTAGTTGGTGCAGTCATAAGTTTTTTAACGATTCATTCTTCCATGAATTACTGAAAGTGAAAAGAAGTTCATCAAAATTTAATCGAAACATATAAGTGAAAATGAAATAACTCTTCAAATTAATCAAATTAACGAGTTTTTGTCTCTCGAATGTCCAACTGATTAATTAATTCTTTATAACGTACTCTATTTTTTTTTGCCAAATAAGCTAGCAGTCGTTGACGTTTTCCCAAAATTTTCTTCAAACCTCTCTGAGATAAATAGTCTTTTTTGTGCAATTCTAAATGTGAAGTAAGTCTCCGTATCTTATTGGTGAAATTGAATACTTGAAATTCAACAGATCCTTTCTTTTCTTTTTGAAAAATAACTGAAATGACAGAATTTTTTACCATAAATGAATTTCCCCTTTCTTTATTTTACAGATATGGATTTTTTAGAATTTTATTGATCAGTAATAATAATGCCAGTAATTTGAACGTGGTATATAGACTTAATTTCTTTATGAACCTCTAATTTTAGCAATTCCAATAAATTAATCAAATTTCAAATTTGATTCAGATAGGAATCCAAAAAGGTGGTAGGTACGTTTTTTTCAGTCACAAAAGCGAATAATTGAAACCTAAAATCCTAAAATGAAGAAGATTCTGTTGATTCATTTCTAGATCTAATCAATACCTTATTTTATTGATTTAGTATTGTCTACTCGAATTAGATTCGAATGAGATGTAAAACAAGGCATGTTTGCATTTGTTTGCTTTCAGATACTCTATACGAGACAGGGTATATAGTACTATCAATTAATTTTCAATCGTGGATACATATGTATCCTTAAGATACTGAAACGGCTACCATTATTGGTATCAAACCAATAACGATTCATACAAGCTAAATCTTCTAATCGATAATTAGGCCAAAGAAAGAACTTAAATTTAATTAATTTATTTTTATCTTTATAAAGGGGTTTCCGTTCACCCAAAAATTGACTCCAGTTTTTTACATTGGTTTCGTTGCAAAATACTGAATTTCTATCGACGACATTCCAATTCAAAGAATTAAAAAAACTTCGAATTCTCAATTCTCTACGACGTCTAGACCATAAAATATTTTCAGGAACAAGCAAATCAAAATGAGTTTTTTCTGTATTTATTCTTTGAGTTTGAGGTTGCAGAATGAATTCGTCAAAATTCTTTTTATCAACATATCTTTGTTCTCGGTATCTTTGATTAGTTTGGTGTTTACTTTTATGAACCAATGAAATACCTATGGTTTGATACATAATAAATTGTCCATTATGTTTTACAGACAACCGAATAGGTTCGATAATCAATACCCCCTTCTTCATCAAGTCTGTAAGAGGTAAATTTGCCTGAATCAGCATTATATCCAAACTCATTTCTCTCCTTTGAATTGACGATATAGTAATTTTGGTTGGATTTATCAGTCGAAGCAGGAGACAATATACCTTGATATTTTCGAGCATTCTTTTATTCAAAGCATCGTTCCATCTCAATTGAAAAAGCAAATAACGTTTCAAGAACAAATCTAGTTCTGCTTCCGTGTTGCTTTTGTATTGTTTTTTATTTTGACCCTTTTTTGTGTCTGATTCCACGTAATCTTTTTCAAGATCGGTTTGATGTTTTGAAAAAACAGGGCTCAGATTTCCTTTGTTTTCTATATCTGATCCACGCTCTCTTTGACTTGGGGGTTCTTTTGTTTCTTGACTTCGATTCTTTATTTTTTTATTTGATGGTAGAAAAAAGTTTTGTTTTTGGTTTTTATTTTGAATAACATTTTCATTTGTATTCAAATTAAAAAGAAGGAATTTGCTTGGTATAATCCACGGTTTTATTTTATAGACATTATAAAGTAGTACAAATTCTGGGAAGAACCAAAATTCCAGATTCAATATGGGACGATTAAATATTTTTTCATTCATTCCCATCCAATCAAAAAAGACTTTTTTCGAATTTTTTTGAGTTTTTTCTGGATTTTGATGAGTTGTAAGATAAAAAACCCCTTTTTTCTCAATTTTATCAATTATTTGATAATTATTAATACCAATTTTAGTATTTGGATTACTGTTGGTATCGATCTTAACCCAGGCTTCAATATCTCCTTTTTGTCTAAGAGAAAAATGGATAATTTTCCAATCAAAATATTTTCTATCGAGATTTCTTTCTATATCTAGAATATTGACCTTTCTTAGATAATTATTGATATGAAGATTGCCGGGCATATCAACAAAGTTGTGTTTGGACGTGTTAGAATTATACGAAATTTCTAAGTTCTTCTTTACTTGAAAGGGTAATCTAGAAAAAAATGAGTCACTTTTATTTTCATAATTAATTGATTTATATGCTAAAAGACCATATCTATAACATTTTTTAAAATTATCTTTTTGGTTTGATAATGAATAGAGTTCCGAATCATTTTCTTTTTTGTAATGAATTAATTGGTCTTTTTCATATGAATTCCATTTGTTTAAGTTTCTATTTTTATTTTGAGCCATACAACTTTGATTAACCTTAGTTCGCCATTTTTTTGGCATTAATCTAGACCATCTAATCTGAGATAAATCGTATTGATAATGCCATCTTAACCAGTTTTTCCATTGATTGATTCTATAACTCTGAAGTTTCTTATGTTTTAATTCCGAATGAAATATTCCTAGTGTTTTAAAATAGTCCTTTATTTTAGTCTTAAGGAAGCAAGACGTTGTGTTATATTGAAGAACAGATCTAAATTTAGACAAATTAATAACTTGGGTTTGTGATAATTTGTAAAATACATATGCTTGTGACAAGTAGGATAAATCACAAAAAATATGTGAATTTTTCTTACTAATATTATAAAGTGACTTTTTTATAGTCGAAATAAAGATA